AGTTTTACTGGGTATGCCTTATATACTGCTTTTGGGCAACCCTCTCAACAACTAAGAGATCCATTCGAGGAACACGGGGACTAGTTGAAGTAATGAGCCCCCCAAGATTGGGAGGCTCATTACTTCAATTAAGATAATGAAAAATCATTTCACCTTTTTAGTTGGAACTTTAGGCGGTTCTCGAAAAAAGATAGCGAAAAAAATTATTCCTAGAGTCGATACTAAGAGGAATGTATAAACTAATGCTTCCATAGATTCAATCGTGGTTTACAATTATAGCTTCCATATCTGTTTATTTAGAGCGTTCCCGGATAAAAAAAGAGCAAGAGTCAAGACAAAGAAAAGGCGGCGATTCAAATCAAGATGTCCCCAGTACCCTATGTCAAATTACAAAAAGAAAATAGAGACGAAAAATCAGAGATTAATGTTGTATCAAACTACTTGTCTTCTTGTAGTTGGATCTCCAAGTTTTTGGAATGCTCCAAATTCCACCTGAGCGTCTAAATCTGGATCAATACCAGCAAAAACATCTCTAAACAAGGTTCGAGAGCCATGCCAAATGTGTCCGAAGAAGAAGAGCAGGGCAAACGAAGCATGTCCAAAAGTAAACCAACCCCTTGGACTACTACGAAAAACACCATCGGATTTCAAAGTAGCACGATCTAATTCAAAAATTTCACCCAATTGTGCGCGTCTAGCATATTTTTTCACAGTAGCAGGATCACTATAACTGACTCCATTTAGTTCACCACCATAGAACTCAACAGTTACACCTACTTGTTCAACACTATACTTCGATTCTGCCCTTCGAAAAGGAACATCGGCTCTAACAATTCCGTCTCCGTCTACCAAAACAACCGGAAATGTTTCAAAAAAAGTAGGCATACGACGTACAAAAAGCTCACGCCCTTCTTTATCTCTAAATAGAGGATGTCCTAACCACCCAATAGCTATTCCATCCCCGTTATCCATTGAACCTGCTCTGAACAATCCACCCTTTGCCGGATTATTTCCGATGTAATCATAAAAAGCTAATTTTTCAGGAATTTTAGACCAAGCTTCGGATAAGCTTTGATTTTCAGCCAGCCCAGTACCAACTCTTCGATATATTTCTTGCTGGAAGTATCCTTGATCCCATTGATAACGAGTGGGACCAAATAATTCAATGGGGGTAGTTGCTGAACCATACCACATAGTTCCAGCAACAACAAAAGCTGCAAAAAAGACAGCAGCGATACTACTGGAAAGCACGGTTTCAATATTTCCCATACGTAATCCTTTGTATAGACGTTGGGGCGGGCGGACACTAAGATGGAATAGGCCCGCCAATATGCCCAATGTCCCTGCTGCAATATGATGAGAGGCTATTCCTCCCGGAACAAAAGGATCAAAACCTTCCACACCCCACGCTGGATTTACAGATTGTACTTTTCCGGTTAGCCCATAAGGATCAGACACCCATATTCCAGGACCATACAATCCTGTTACATGAAAAGCACCAAACCCAAAACAAGCCACTCCTGAGAGAAATAAATGAATTCCAAAGATCTTGGGCAAATCTAAAGAAGGTTTTCCTGTACGTTCATCACAAAAGATTTCTAGATCCCAATACACCCAATGCCAGATAGCTGCCAAGAAGCACAAGCCAGAAAACACAATATGCGCCCCAGCCACACCTTCATAACTCCAAATACCCGGATTCGTTATAGTTCCTCCTGTAATACTCCAACCACCCCATGAATTGGTTATTCCTAAACGAGTCATGAAGGGTATAACGAACATACCTTGTCTCCACATTGGATCGAGAACGGGGTCAGAAGGATCAAAAACTGCTAATTCATATAGAGCCATCGAGCCGGCCCAACCAGCAACCAAAGCTGTATGCATTATATGGACAGCCAGCAAACGACCGGGATCATTCAATACGACGGTATGAACACGATACCAAGGCAAACCCATGGAATACCCCCTTATCAACGAAAGATAGACACTATGTAACTTTATTGCACTGGAAAAAACTATGTTATGGACCTCCCTTTTTCAGTGGATTATCTCGGAGAAAGGATTCCATTTTTTTTTTAGTATTTTAGTCAGAATGTCACAATTCTGTTTGTAGGAACAAAGAGAAGCAGATCTATTCTATACCAGATAAGTACCAATACGCAATGGGAGGTTGACTCCATTTTAGATGAGCGAATGCATACGGATTTGTTCATCATTCAAAGAGCCTATTCGTAAGAATTTTACTTTATTCATTTTGTCTTCTTTTTTTTTTATGTTATGAACTTATCGAATCTGCGCAAATAACAAATAAAATAAAACAAAAAAATAAAGAAAATAGAAAAAATAATAAAATAAAAGCCAATATCCAATATAATATTATTAAGACAATAAATTCATTTAAGACAATAAATTCATTGTTACGCTTTCACATCAAAGTGAAATAGAGTACTTCATTTTTTTTTTATTTCATTTAATGCCTATTGGTGTTCCAAAAGTCCCTTTTCGAAATCCCGGAGAGGATAGTTCAAATTGGATTGACGTATAGTGCGACTTGTCAGAGACATTGGGTCATTATGGGATTTCCCCGTTCTCTACCCCGATCGAGATATCCTCTGTTTCACCAAAGAAGGATTGATTAAATCATCCAAAAATTAGAGCGTGAAGTGGCAGTGCAATTAGATCTATGCTTTGGAGGTATTCAGATTAATATTATCAATTAGAATAATTTATGGTTAGCTTGTTTGGACCAATAAAATGAAGTATCCAGGCTCCGCTTAGAAAAACCCAATTAGTACTATATCCATGATTACTATTTGTATCATATTCTATTTATAAATTTTATAAATTAGAAATAGGAGTAATTTAAAACTACTAATCATAATCAATCGAATAATTTGATAAATACGTCAAATATTTTGTGGAAGGCGTGAAATGAATTGAAAAAAAAAAAGGAAGTTGTAGCAAAAAGACACGGTATTGGGGGCATTTGCCCTATATGTGCAAATCCAAATCGGGCAGATCTTTACTCGGAGTAGAGCACAAACCTAAAAGAATTAAAGAAGCCCACTCAGGAACAAGAGAATGTTATCGTGATTTGAATTGGATCCCGATGAAAGAATACATCAATGAGAAGTTAGTTTGATAAGTTTAATGAATTTTTTTTTTATTTATAGGTAAACGGGTAAAAAAACCATCTTTCTTGAAAAATGGAGGAAAAACCCCTTCGTTATTCGTTAAATGGGATCTACATATTGATTCTTTTTTTTCGCGATTTTTGATGAACCGTATGCATCAAAAGGTGCATGTACGGTTCCTAAGGGATAGAATTTGATCCTAATCAACCGACTTTATCGAGAAAGATTACTTTTTTTAGGTCAAGATATTGATAGTGAGATCTCGAATCAACTTATCGGTCTTATGGTATATCTCAGTACAGAAAGTGAGATCAAAGATTTGTATTTGTTTATCAACTCTCCTGGCGGATGGGTAATACCCGGAATAGCTATTTATGATACTATGCAATTTGTGCGACCAGATGTACAAACAGTATGCATGGGATTAGCCGCTTCAATGGGATCTTTTATCCTGGTCGGAGGAAAAATTACCAAACGTCTAGCATTCCCTCACGCTTGGCGCCAATGAGTTTTTATTTTATTTGAAAGAAAAAAGAAAACTATGCCTTCGCCATATGAAATATGAATATTAAGTAATAATAGCATGGCATTTCGAATTCAATATAAGAAATTTTTTTATTTCGTTTTAACATTAGATTATGTATTGAAAGAGTAGTATGAGATATTAGGGGTAGTTCCGATTTTATCGGGAGCCTATTTCAGTGTCGCAAACTTTTTTTTTTTTGTTTTCACACCAGAAGGTTCTTAATGCTATTTATATTATTATGAATTATGAAAGAGGACAAAAAAAAAAAGATTATATTCTTTTTTCTTTTTTTTTTATTTGAAAAAAAAAAAGAAACTTTGGGATTGCTAAATCACCGATGAAATAAAGCAACGGAGCCACCATAGTATTTTGTTTTTCTTAATTCCTCCCAAGGAAAGGGTGGTCATTGTATCATTTACCGACCTAGGCTTTGTAGACTCTCTATTTTTCTTCGGTAAAAGTGAATTCTCTTGTAGAGCCGTATGCAATGCGCAAGCAATGCCTGTACGGTTGTTCAATTCTATCTTTTTTTTTTTTATTCTTTATCTCTTCTCGTGACCTTCTTATGCGAGATAAAGTAACCCTTTATTATCTTATATCATCAGGGTAATGATCCATCAACCTTTTGCTGCTTTTTATGAAGCACAAATAGGAGAATTTGTCCTGGAAGCGGAAGAACTACTGAAACTGCGCGAAATCCTCACAAGGGTTTATGCACAAAGAACAGGCAAACCCTTATGGGTTGTATCTGAAGACATGGAAAGGGATGTTTTTATGTCAGCAGCAGAAGCCCAAGTTCATGGAATTGTTGATCTTGTAGCAGTTGCATAAAAAATAGCAGGAATTTCACACAAATCGCGATTTGAGATTTTAGTTTCTTACCGAGGTTTCATATTCTATTAATTTTAATTTTATTAATTTTAATAAAATTAAAATATTAAAATAGAATATGAATATAGAAAGAATTCATAATCATCCGGTTAGGATCGATCTAAACCAGCCCATTATGCATACGATTCAACATGCCAACTATTAAACAACTTATTAGAAACACAAGACAGCCAATCAGAAATGTCACCAAATCCCCCGCTCTCGGGGGATGCCCTCAGCGCCGAGGGACATGTACTAGGGTGTATGTGCGACTCGTTCAGATTTCAGATTGTGGGTTGGGACAAAAGAAAGAATTTTTCCACTATCCGTGATCAGTACCGATGAATAGGATAGAATGGAAGACTCCCCTTCACTATCTAAAATGAAAAAAAAAAAGATCTAGAATATGCTTCTATTGTGTATCAAATTTATGGTTTCTATTGGTGCAAATTCAATTACCTCAATTTTCAATTGAAAATGCGAAAGAATTCCCCATTGGTAGCAAATGATTATCTGTTAAGCAGGGCAAATCTTATTTAAATTAAAAAGCCGAAAATGGATGCCTCTACTCTTGCAAGAACGGACTAACAAGGTCAGCTAATCAGCTAATCCACATAATTAAATACCGTTACTGTAAAAACGGATCTCGTTGTGAAAGACCTACTACTGGGGAATTCATGGGTAGAGCCAAAAAGTGTAAACTGTACAAGTTAACAATAGCATTGATTCGATCAAGTAAGGGGCTCCGGTGTATAGAGAGGACCTCGCCGTTTAAGAAATAACCATAGAAACGATGGAACCCACTATTTATTTATCCATTTCTATTTACTACTTAATTACTACTTATTTTTATTTACTATATTTTTGTTATTTTTGTTTGATACCTAGTACCAATAAGATTTCTTATTTTAAGGCGAAATGCTTATAAAAAAAAAAGAAAAAATAGTGGTTGGGAAGGTTAGAGTAGCAAAAGCCGTTGGAATTATTATTTTATACATTGGAAGAATCCGTTTTGTTATTCTAGAAAAGGGAAAAAGAATAACTGAAAGAAAGGAAATCAATTAGTTATTTATCAAAGTTTCGTTTATTCAATGACCAGAATTAGACGAGGATATATAGCTCGGAGGCGTAGAACAAAAATTCGTTTATTCACATCAAGCTTTCGTGGGGCTCATTCAAGACTTACTCGAACTATTATTCAACAAAGAATAAAAGCTTTGTTTTCGGCCTATCGGGATAGAGATAGGCACAAAAGAAATTTTCGGTGTTTATGGGTCACTCGTATAAATGCAGCAATTCGCGAGAATGCAGTATCCTATAGTTATAGTACATTAATAAACAATCTGTACAAGAGACAGTTGCTTCTTAATCGTAAAATACTTGCACAACTAGCTATATTAAATAGGAATTGCCTTTATCTGATTTCCAATGACATGATAAAATAAGGAGATTGGAAGGAATCCTTCGGAATGTTTGACTTTGACATGGAATTACTTGGAAAATGAATTCCGGGAAGGTAGAATAGAAATAAGTATGATAAAATATGATCATAATATGATCAAGTAGTCAAACTGAACAAAAACATTCAATAAAAAAATATTTATTTTTTTATTTACTTTACCCAATTCGTTTTTTTTACGACACGACAATCAAATCTGTATTCCTGGATTTTTCTCGAACAAAACATCAACCGACGTTTGAGTTCGGATTGAAATTTTGATTCAATTAAAGAGTAAGCCTATTTTTTTCTGGTTCTAAGACCCGTAGTTCGAGCGACCAACTCGTTTTTTTCAAATTGTCTTTCATTATTAAGAAAGGGTAATGAAGATAAAATACGAGCTTGTTTTATAGCAATGGTAATTAATCGTTGTTGTTTTAAAGTCAATCTATTCACCCGTCTAGATAATATTTTTCCTTGTTCACTAATAAATCGACTAATTAAACTCATGTTTCTATAATCAATTCGATCCCCCGATCCAATCGGGGGCAGACGCCTACGAAGAGATCGCTTGGGCTTAAGAAAAAGTCGCTTGGATTTATCCATGGCTTGTTTATTTTATTCCTTTTTTCGAGAATCCTATTTCCTTTGATCGGATCAAAAATGCTAATGATTTCGAATAAAGAAATAGGATTTTGCTTATTTCTATTTAAATATATATATTAACATATGATATGCTAATATATGATATGTCAATATGTCATTTTTCATCTTCCTTGTAAAAGTCACACGCAGTTGATCGATTCCATCTATTTCTTTATCTCCCCGTGAATTGTATGTTTGTAACAATAGGGACAGAATTTTCTCAACTCCAATCGACTAGGCCTATTGTGTCGATTCTTTTGAGTAATATATCTAGAAATGCCTATTGATTTCTTATTAACACTCTTTCGAACACAACTGGTACATTCTAAAATAACCCTTATTCGGACGTCTTTACCATTGGCCATGAACCTCCTTTTGGTTTTTATTCACTCAACTCTTCTATTTTCCTATCCGAAACGAAGAAGAAAAGAAGGAAAAAATACAAGTTACTAACTCGAAATCAAATTATGAAAGATTTTGTTGCCGCCAATATAGTAATAGTAAAAATAAGTAATACAATGATTAAAAATTATATTTACATTAGAAGTATATTTAGATTAGAAGTTTAGATTAGAATAGAAGTACAGTCTTTCTATTTTATTTCAACTTCTTGTATGATATTGTTGCCCTAACCGCATTTCCACTTCTGTTCTCTTAATTTAATTAAAGATTTAATTAAAGTAAATTTACTTGAAGTTTGAACCCAGTTCCGTGTTTGGCTGAGGTTGAATCCACTTTTATTCTTTCTCTTTTCTAACTTATTCGAATTAGAAAAAAGGGGGTAGTAGTCAGAGATATTAAATTGTGTCTCTAAGTTTCTTCACCCCCCCGTGTTAATAACTAGAATGAAAAAAAAGGGAATGTCAAAGCATCCGGGAAAAAACGATTGATCTCTATCAATAGACCCGCTAAAGACCCGAACCATAGAGTACTTATTACTGGCGCTACGGATAGATATGTTTTTAGATCTCGCATAAAAAATCCTCCTTCTGTATTCTTTATTGTAATACATAACGGCAATACATATATGATCAGATGTATATATGTAGTTAAATTAAAGGACACTCGCATTTGTTTTGTACGCGGAATTCTTAATTCAAATTGAGAAATGTACAATAATTTGATAGATAAGATTTTCCTCTTCTTTTCTTAAAAGAACAAAATACGTCTCTTTCCGTCTGGGCATTCACGAAATTTACGGCGGGTTTCCTATTTTTTTTTTTCATATGTATATAAGTTTATTATTATATGTATTATATGTTATATGATATGAGACAAAAAAAAAGAAGAAATGGCAAGATAAGTTATGTATCTCAATGGAGAAAATGAAATGAAATAAGTATGTGGAAAACAAGACAGGGATTCTCTACAATGACATTGTAGACCAATTGAAAGGGATGTAGCGCAGCTTGGTAGCGCGTTTGTTTTGGGTACAAAATGTCACGGGTTCAAATCCTGTCATCCCTACTTATTACTTCGCCTCTGAGCAATACAATAACAAGGGATCAATTGAGATCAATTAAAATTAGGCATACCTAATCATAAATGAATATGATATTCTTTAATATCATATTATTATTTATTATATTTATATATAATATAGTTTATATATGAGATAGTATAGGCATTCAAGATGTAGTGGAGTCAAAAAAAAAGAATCTTTTTACTTACAGCTTTCTTTTTTGTAATAAAAAAGCGCTCTTAGTTCAGTTCGGTAGAACATGGGTCTCCAAAACCCAATGTCGTAGGTTCAAATCCTACAGAGCGTGATTCCATTCTTGTTTTGTTAAGTCAAAAATTTTAGGGAAAAGCTTGAACATCAATCTTAATTTGACCTCCTGTGGATTAAAAAAAGGAGGAGGTCAAAAAAAAGGGTATTAATTAATCAAAGATCCAACTGGTCACCACGTCTGTATTGTAAATAAGCAGTTACGAATAATCCAGCCAAAGTAATAGGAATTAGACCTAAGACGATTCCAAATAGAAAAACTTCAATCATTTCAATTTGTTTGAAAAGAGGAAAAAGGAGGTAATATCTATCCTTAAATATTAATGCATATTGCCCATAAATCTCAATAACCAAGAATTGGAAATTGACACGGTAAGGAACTAGAAAATGGAATACTGCAAAAAAAAAAATTTTTTTTTTTTTTTTTTATGAATTGTTCATTCAATTAATTTCAAATAAGTCGTATCTTGCTCAGACTAATAAATAGAACTAAAGTTATAGTTAAAGCTACTAACAGAAAACCAAAATAACTAGTTAGAGTGGGCATGAAGGAGCTAAATAAACTATTTTTTTTTTATCCATATATTTGTAAAATACTTTCCTAAATTCAATTTTTTAAAGATACGAAGATAAGCAAAAATACCAATTGAAAGTTTTTTATTTATTAATCATTTATCAATCATTATCATTATAGATTATAGACAACACTCGAAAAAAAAAAGAGCGATATAAGTAGAAAAAGAAATCAACTCATCATCTAAAAATCTACCTATCCTATCTCCGAATCAAAAGATTCATTGGACAACTCTTGAGAAATAAAAGAACAAACTAAATTGAAATATTAAAGAAATATTAAAATAATAATATATTAGAAAAACTGTGTTGTATAACTTCATTCAAAGAAACTGTCTTTGAATCAAATCACTATGGAAATCGCTACGGAATAAAATTAGAAAATCATTTCTATGTTGATCACTTCTTTTAGTTTATTTATTTATTTGTTATTTATTTGTATCGAATCCATTTTTTTTTTTTAGATTTTAGAACGAAAAGTAACCCTCTATTTTTCTTTATAATATCTTTTACTTTTTTTTTTCTTTCCATATTTAAATAAAAAAAAAAACCTCTTTGTAGTTTAATTAAGTATCAAGAAAATCAAGAAAAACCTTTTGCATCGAATACAAGAACAAAAATACACACATTCAGAATATTGATTCTTACAATTATTTTTTCGCTGTTCTCTCGAATATTCTCTACTGCCAGTACTTGTTTCTGGACAACTAAGCAATTCCTTAAAATGAAAAAAGGATTTCAACAAAAAACTCTTATTCTACAAGTACGAAGGGGAGGGAGTTAGATTTCGCATCTAATTGAATTGTGAATTCGGGGAATAGGCTAATCTCTTTTATGAATTTTTATTATTAATTATTAGAAAACAACCCGTCAAATTCACATTTTTCTCTAATCTATGGTACACGGTTCTACAGTGACAAGAAAAAGAAAAGACTAAAGAAATTATATAGGACTTCGTTTCGAGACTGATTGGAGTTGCGTTGCTGCGTCAGAAGAAGGATAGCTATACTGATTTGGTATACTTTAAAGAAACCCTCGGTACGATATTGACGATCTCACAAAGATTGAATTTCAGTGAATTT